TATTGCCGATCCTTTTTTGATACGTGAATGAGACAGGGCACAAGGTACTCTATTTACTTCAGCGAAAGGAGTCAAAATTGGTATGAACCTTGCTTTTGTATTTTCGTTAGAATCAAGTCTGACGGGAATAATATTCTACGACCAACAACTCATTTATTTTAAGACCGATCCATTTACTATCTATTATTTGATTTACAAATCCTTTATATTGTAAGGAGTCAATAGTCAAATGGTTTGGCAATTCCCCGTAGGGGGATGAAACAAGAGAATTTTGAATCAGAGCTTTCGATCTTTCTTTATCCTTCGCAGTAATAATATCTCGGGGTTTGCAACGATAACTTGGTATATCCACTATACGACCATTCACTAAGATGTGTCTATGGTTAACTAATTGTCTGGCTCCAGGAATGGTCGAAGCCATACCTAATCGAAAAAGGATGTTATCCAAACGCATCTCAAGTAGTTGTAGTAAAACCTGGCCTGTTGACCCTTTGGCTTTTCCAGCAATATGCACATATTTAAGTAATTGTCGCTCTGTCAGACCATAATGAAAACGCAATTTCTGTTTCTCTTCTAAACGAATACGATATTGTGATCTTTTTCCAGAGCGCAATTGGGTTTGAAGATCACTTCTGGATCTGGGTCTTTTACTAGTTAGTCCCGGTAAAGCTCCCAGCCGGCGTATTTTTTTGAAACGAGGTCCTCGGTAACGAGACATATAAAGGCTCCTTTTTGATTAGCTTTCATTTGACAAAAAAATAGAAATTAAGACTGAACTAAAGGACCAGCAAAGCAAAACTCAATTTACTAAAGTCCTACAAAACAGAATAAAATCAATATTCTCAATATTTGGATTTCCTATATATATATACATAGGAAATTCAAACGAAGGTTATGTTTTCCAATTTCTTCTGTAGAGATCTAATTGATCTAGTCAACTTCTTTATTCATAGCTATAGCTGCAAGTTACCATGACATAATAGATAGGTTTTAGAGAAAGCGAGAGTAGATATTTTAAATCATGGAAATAAAAAAATCGATAAAGAAAAAGAGCCGGCTATCGGAATCGAACCGATGACCATCGCATTACAAATGCGATGCTCTAACCTCTGAGCTAAGCGGGCAGATATAAGAGCAATAGTGTATAGGAATACAGGAAACTATTGGATCTTAGCTATTACCTAGTGATTCTTCTTCTTTTTTTATTTCATTTATTGTTTATTTTGATTATTTCAATTTATTCTCTTTTTTAGTTATATGTTATATATTTTAGATTCTATTTAGATATATACTAGATCTAAATAGAAATTCTATTCCATATTCATATATATGAAAATAAAATATCGATGAAATTATATTTTTATATTTTGAAATGAAAAAAAAAAAAGAATGAATATCGACCGTTCCACTACTCCAAGCTGCACTGTAAAAATGAAGGAGGAGGAAAGGCGTATATATATATGTGGTATATATCTATCCATATTGAATTGCGGATACATCAATGATAAAATCATTTCGTATTGAAACAAATAAGGTTCATCCAATATAGATGAAATGATAGAATATAGAATAGAGGGTGGGCAAAAAAATAAAATAGCAGCATACACTTTTTCGATATAGGAATCATTACCTAATGAATTATATAGTGTCAAGATAAATGAAAGAGTTGGATGAAATTCCAACTGGATCCTTGTCTCAAAGAAAAGGGGGATATGGCGAAATTGGTAGACGCTACGGACTTGATTGGATTGAGCCTTGGTATGGAAACCTGCTAAGTGGTAACTTCCAAATTCAGAGAAACCCTGGAACTAAAAATGGGCAATCCTGAGCCAAATCTTTGTTTTGAGAGAAAAAACGATGGAAAATGAGAATAATAAGGGATAGGTGCAGAGACTCAATGGAAGCTGTTCTAACGAATGAAATTGACTACGTTACGTTAGTAGCTAAAATCCTTCTATTGAAATGACAGAAAGGATAACTTTATATACCTAATACGTACGTATACATATTGACATAGCAAACGATTAATCACAACCCAAATCTGAGATTGAATCCTATTCTGTATCTCTATATATCTATATATGAGATATAAAAATAGAAATCTTCTATTTCTTTATATTATAATTATATATTTTAGTATATATATATTCATTATATATTCTATTTCTATTCTAATAGCTAATAGAATTGATTTCTGAATTCTACTATTCTATTCTAATAGCTAATAGAATTGATTTCTGAATTCTATTATTCTAATTATTCTAGAATAGAATAGTAGAACTCTCTTATGAACTTATGAAATAATATATTCTTTTTTATATTTTTGATTTCTTTCATATTTAGATTACTATTAATATGAGTAATAGTATGAGATAAGGATCTATAGAAACCCTCTATTTCATTTCTATTATTCTATTAATTAGAATAATAGAGATCAAAAAATATATGAAAAATTGAAGAGTTATTGTGAATCAATTCTAATTGAAGTTGAAAAAAGAAT